AATAAATATTTTAATATAAAAAAAAAAAAAAAAATCTATATGAAAAAATAATATATATAAATAAATTTTTTATGATTTATTAAATTTAATTTAAATTTATTTTACATGTAAATTTTAGTGTTAATTTTTAATTATTTTAATAATAATTATTAATATTGCAGTAATTAGAATTAAAAATTTAAGAAATTAAGATTTAGTAATATTTAAATTTATTAACAAATTTTGTGCCAGCAGTTGCGGTTATACAAAAAATGATTTAAATTTTATCAGTATATAATAAATAAAATTATTATTTAAATTAAATATTAGATTATTAAGTGAAATTTTAATTTAATTAAAATTTATATAAATTTTATGATTTATTAAATTTTATAAAAAACTAGGATTAGATACCCTATTATTAAAAATTAAATTTATAATACTAAAATAGTAGGTAATTATTTATTGAAACTTAAATAATTTGGCGGTATTTTAGTTCATTTAGAGGAATCTGTTTAATAATTGATAATCCACGAATAAATTTACTTAATTTATTATTTTGTATATCGTTGTTAAAAAAATATTTTTTAATGAAAATAATATTTTAAAATTTTTATTTAAAATTAATTCAGATCAAGATGCAGATTATAATTAAGAATATAATGGATTACAATAAATAAATTTAAATGAATAATATTTTTTAATAAATATTTGAAGGTGGATTTAAATGTAATTTTAATTAATTTATTAAAATGATTTTAAATTAAAATATGTACATATTGCCCGTCGCTTTCATTAATAAATTGGAATAAGTCGTAACAAAGTAGAGGTACTGGAAAGTGTTTCTAGAAAGAACAAATTAGAGCTTGTTAAAGTATTTCATTTACATTGAAAAGAGATTATATTATAATTAATTTGAGGGGGATAAATTAATAAAGTATAAATAATAAAAAAATTTTTAATATTAAAATAACTTAATGGGGGTTAAAGTATATTTAATAGAAAAAATAATAAAAATTTATAGAAAATTAGTATTGTAAAGGAAATTTGAAATATATTGAAAATAAATTTATTTAAAAGTAAATTTAATTTATTGTATCTTGTGTATCAGAGTTTATTAATAATATTTTTTATTTAAAAATTTTCTCGAATTTAGAAGAGATAATTAGTTATTAAAGTTAATGTTGTATAATTATTTTAAATAATTAATTTGAAATGATATGTTAATCGTTTTTAAATATATCTAGTTTTTTTAGAAAAAAATTTAATTTTAAATTTTAAAAAGTAAAATTTTAATTAATTAAAATTTTACTTTTAAAATTAAATATTTTAAGGGATAAGCTTTAAAATAAATTTTTATAATAATTTTTAATTATAATTAAAATTTTTAAAATTTATATTGTTTATAAATTATAGTTTTTTATAAATAATTTTAATTAATTTAAAATTTAAAATTTATTTAATTTTTTATAAAAAAATAATTTAAAATAATTTAGATTTAGATATAATGATAAAATTAGTATATAATTAAATTAAAATAATTTATTTTTTGTTAATTTAATAAAAGGAATTCGGCAAAAATTTATATTCACTTGTTTATCAAAAACATGTCTTTTTGAATTAATAATTTAAAGTCTAATCTGCCCACTGATAATAAATTAAAGGGCTGCAGTATTTTGACTGTACAAAGGTAGCATAATCATTAGTCTCTTAATTGGTGACTTGTATGAAAGATTTGATGAAATATGAACTGTCTCTTTATAATTTTTAGAATTTAATTTTTTAGTTAAAAAGCTAAAATATATTTAAAAGACGAGAAGACCCTATAGAGTTTAATATTTAATTTATATAAAAAATTTTTTATAAAATTTATAATTTTAATATAATTAAATATTTTGTTGGGGTGACAAAAAAATTAAAATAACTTTTTTTATAATTTTACATTAGTAAATGAATAAATGATCCGTAATTTACGATTATAAGAAAAAATTACCTTAGGGATAACAGCGTAATTTTTTTTTTTAGTTCAAATAAGAAAAAAAGTTTGCGACCTCGATGTTGGATTAAGATAAAATTTAAATGCAAAAGTTTAAAATTTTTGATCTGTTCGATCATTAAAATCTTACATGATCTGAGTTCAAACCGGTGTAAGCCAGGTTGGTTTCTATCTTTAAATTAATAAAATATTTTAGTACGAAAGGATTAAATATTTGGAATAATTTTATATATAAGAATTTTAATAATATATAATAATAGTTATTTATTTAAATATAACTATTTTGGCAGAGAAAATGTAATGATTTTAGAAGTCATAAATATATAATTATTTATATATATAGTAAATGATTATAAAAGATATATTGATAATAATTTTAGGTATATTAATTTTAATATTAGGTGTATTAATTGGAGTTGCTTTTCTTACATTATTGGAACGTAAGGTTTTAGGATATATTCAAATTCGAAAAGGTCCAAATAAAGTTGGTTATATAGGAATTTTACAGCCTTTTTCTGATGCTATTAAATTATTTTCTAAAGAACAAATTTTTCCTATTTATTCTAATTATATATCTTATTATTTTTCTCCTGTTATTAGATTTATTTTATCTTTAATAATTTGAATATTAATTCCTTATTATTTTAATATAATTAGATTTAATTTAGGTATTTTATTTTTTTTATGTTGTACTAGAATGGGGGTTTATACTGTTATAATTGCTGGGTGATCTTCAAATTCTAATTATTCTTTATTAGGGGGTTTACGGGCTGTTGCTCAAACAATTTCTTATGAAGTAAGATTAGCTTTAATTATATTATCAAGAATTATTTTAATTATAGATTTTAATATAATAAAGTTTTTTGTTTATCAAGATTTAATTTGGTTTTTTTTTTTAATAATACCTTTAAGAATATGTTGAATTTCTTCAAGATTAGCAGAAACTAATCGAACTCCTTTTGATTTTGCAGAGGGGGAAAGTGAATTAGTTTCAGGGTTTAATATTGAATATAGAAGAGGAGGATTTGCTTTAATTTTTTTAGCGGAATATTCTAGAATTTTATTTATAAGAATATTATTTATTTTAATATATATAGGGGGTTATAATATATCTTTATTTTTTTATATAAAATTAGTTTTTATTTCATTTTTATTTATTTGAGTTCGAGGTACTTTACCTCGATATCGTTATGATAAATTAATATATTTATCTTGAAAAAGATATTTACCTATTTCTTTAAATTATTTATTATTTTTTATTGGATTAAAAATATTTTTAATTTAGTTAATAATTTTAGTATAAATTAATAGAATAAATTATTCTTTCTTAAGTTTTCAAAACAAATGCTTTAACAAGCTCATTAATTATTAATTAAAAATTATATTATCTCAGAATTTATTAATAATAGGATTAATAATAAAATAAGAAAAATATAAAATAGTAAGTATTTGTCCAGTTAAAATATATGGATTTTCAACAGGGCGAGCTCCAATTCAAGTTAATAAAATAATAATAGATACTAAACATCAAAATAATATTTGATTAATTGGATAAAATTGAATTCCTTGAATTTTTTTATTATAAGTTAAAGGGAGAATAATTAAAATTAAAATAGATATTACTAAAGCAATAACTCCTCCTAATTTATTAGGAATAGATCGTAAAATTGCATAAGCAAATAAAAAATATCATTCAGGTTGAATATGAATTGGGGTTACTAATGGATTAGCAGGAATAAAATTATCAGGATCTCCTAATAAATAAGGATTAGTTAATGTTAATATAATTAATAATATTAATATTAAAATAAATCCAATTAAATCTTTGAAAGTAAAAAATGGATGGAAAGGAATTTTATCTAGATTTCTATTGATTCCTAAAGGATTATTAGAACCTGTTTGATGTAAAAATAATAAATGAATTATAGTTAATATTAAAATAATAAATGGAAATAAAAAATGAAATGAATAAAAACGAGTTAAAGTAGCATTATCAACAGCAAATCCCCCTCAAATTCAGTTTACTAATATTGTTCCTAAATAAGGGATAGCAGATAAAAGGTTAGTAATAACTGTTGCTCCTCAGAATGATATTTGACCTCAAGGTAAAACATATCCTATAAATGCTGTAGCCATTAAAATAAATAAAATAATAACACCTACTATTCAAGTATATTTTAAATTAAATGATTCATAATAAATTCCTCGTCCAATATGTAAGTAAATACAAATAAAAAAAAATGAAGCACCATTAGCATGTAAAGTTCGAATTAATCATCCATAATTAACATTTCGACAAATATAATTTACACTATAAAAAGCTAATTCAATATTAGCAGTATAATATATAGTTAAAAATAATCCTGTTAAAATTTGAATAATTAAACATAAGGCTAATAATGACCCAAAATTTCATCATAGTGAAATATTAGATGGGGAAGGTAAATCAATTAATGAATTATTAATGATTTTAATTAATGGGTGAGTTTTTCGTAAAGGTAAAAATTTATTTATCATTAGTTTAAAATTATTAATTTGATAATCGTAGAGGTCCGAAAAAAATATTAGTAATATTTACGATAGCAATTAAAGTAATGAATAAATAAATAATTAACATTATTATTATTAAATGTGTGTGATTATTGTATAATTTAGATAAATTAATTTTATTTTCATTATTTAAGAAAATAAATAAATTTATAAAATTATTTATTTCATAATTATTAATAAAATTTAATCAATTTAAATTATATATATGTATATATCTTAATAAAATTGATAATATAAAAGTAAAAATTAAAATTATTTTTATAAAAAAATTATTGTAAAATATTTCATTAGAGGCAATTCTTGACACATAAATAAATAAAACTAATAATCCACCTAAAAATATTAAAAATAAAATATAAGAAAATCAATAAGTATTAATTAATATTCCTGACAATAAGCAGGTTAATAAAGTTTGAGATAAAATTATTAATCCTACAGATAAAGGATGGTTTAAAAAAATTATTATAATAGAAAGTATTATAATTAAAAAAGATAAAAATATTTTTAAAATATCAAAGAATAGTTTAAAAAAAATAATAATTTTGGAGATTATTGATAAAGAATTTCTTTTTCTTTGAAGTTTTTAAAATAATTATTTATTTTTGATTTACAAGACCAATGTTTTGATTTTAAACTATAAAAACAAATGATAATTTTAAATATATGATTTATAATTTTTATTATATTTTTATGTGGGAATATAATTTTTATTTCTAAACATAAACATTTATTAATTGTTTTATTAAGATTAGAATTTATTGTATTAAGAGTATTTTTAATAATAATAATTTATTTAAGATATATTGAATATGAAATATATATATTAATAATTTTTTTATTATTTACTGTTTGTGAAGGAGCATTAGGGGTGTCAATTTTAGTTTCTATAATTCGTACTCATGGTAATGATTATTTTAAAAGATTTAATTTATTATAAATGATAAAATTTTTAATAATAATAATTTTTATAATTCCTTTATGTTTTATAAAAAATATATTTTGATTGGTTCAAATAATATTAATATTAATTATATTTATTTTTATAAATTTAAGTTTAAATATTAATAATTTTTGTAATTTAAGATATATAATAGGTTGTGATTTGATTTCTTTTGGTTTGATTTTGTTAAGAATTTGAATTTGTATCTTGATGATTATAGCAAGAGAATCTTTATATAAAAATAATTTTTATGTTAATTTTTTTTTATTAAATATTATTATTTTAATAATTATATTATATTTAACATTTAGAATATTAAATTTATTTATATTTTATTTATTTTTTGAAGGTAGATTAATTCCAACTTTAATATTAATTATTGGTTGAGGATATCAACCTGAACGAATTCAGGCTGGAATATATTTATTATTTTATACTTTATTTGCTTCTTTACCTATATTAATAGGAATTTTTTTTATTTTTAATTATTTGAATTATTTAACTATTTATTTTATAAAGTTTTTTCATATAAATTTATATTTATTATATATATCAATAATTTTAGCTTTTTTAGTAAAAATACCTATATATTTTGTACATTTATGATTACCTAAAGCTCATGTTGAAGCTCCAGTATCTGGTTCAATAATTTTAGCTGGAATTATATTAAAGTTAGGAGGTTATGGATTATTACGAATTTTAATTCTTTTTCAATATATTGGAATAAAAATAAATTTTATTTGAGTTATTATTAGATTATTAGGAGGTTTATATATTAGATTAAATTGTTTTTGTCAAGTAGATATAAAATCATTAATTGCTTATTCATCTGTTGCTCATATAAGATTAGTAATTAGTGGAATTATAACAATAAATTATTGAGGTTATTTAGGTTCTTATATTATAATAATTGGTCATGGGTTATGTTCTTCTGGGATATTTTGTTTAGCAAATATTAATTATGAGCGTTTACATAGTCGAAGATTATTTATAAATAGGGGTATAATAAATTTTATACCTTCTATAAGTTTATGATGATTTTTATTAATATCTTCTAATATAGCGGCTCCTCCTTCTATAAATTTAATAGGGGAAATTAGATTAATTAATAGATTAATAAGTTGGTCTTGATTATCAATAATTATATTAATTATAATATCTTTTTTTAGAGCGGGGTATAGATTATATTTATATTCATATACTCAACATGGTAAATATAATTTAAGAATTTATAGATTTTATACTGGAGTTTCTCGTGAATATTTAATATTAATTTTACATTGATTACCTTTAAATATATTAATTTTAAAAATTGAATATTTTATAATTTGGTTTTAATTTAAATAATTTAAAAAAAAATATTGATTTGTGGAGTCAAAAATATGAGAAATCATTTTAAATTATTAAAAATTATTCAATTTGTTTTATTAGATTTTTTTTTTTATTTTTTTTTAGATTAATAAATTTTTTTTTTATAATTTATTTTATTATGGAAAATATAATTTTATTTTTAGAGTGAGAAATCATTTCTTTTAATTCTATAAATATTGTTATATCTATTATTTTAGATTGAATATCTTTATTATTTATAATATTTGTTTTAATAATTTCGTCTTCAGTAATTTATTATAGAAAAAGATATATAAGTTCTGAATTAAATTTAAATCGATTTATTATTTTAGTTTTATTATTTGTTTTTTCAATAGTTTTATTAATTATTAGACCTAATATAATTAGAATTTTTTTAGGTTGAGATGGATTGGGTTTAGTTTCTTATTGTTTAGTAATTTATTATCAAAATATTAAATCTTATAATGCTGGTATATTGACTGCTTTATCTAATCGAATTGGAGATGTAATAATTTTAATAGTAATTTCTTGAATAATAAATTATGGAAGTTGAAATTATATTTTTTATTTAAATTTTATAAGTAATGATTATTCAATAAAAATTATTGGGATTTTAGTAATTATTGCAGCTATAACTAAAAGAGCTCAAATTCCTTTTAGTTCTTGATTACCAGCGGCTATAGCAGCTCCTACCCCTGTTTCAGCTTTAGTTCATTCTTCTACTTTAGTAACTGCTGGGGTTTATTTATTAATTCGATTTAATATATTATTAATTGATATGTTTTTTTTTAAATTTTTATTATTATTATCGGGATTAACTATATTTATAGCTGGGATTTCTGCTAATTATGAATTTGATTTAAAAAAAATTATTGCTTTATCAACTTTAAGACAATTAGGTTTAATAATAAGAATTTTAAGAATAGGATTACCAGAATTGGCTTTTTTTCATTTATTAACTCATGCTATATTTAAAGCTTTATTATTTATATGTGCGGGGGTAATTATTCATATAATAAATGATAATCAAGATATTCGTTTTATAGGTGGTATTAGATTATATATTCCAATAACTTCTTTATGTATGAATATTTCTAATTTAGCTTTGTGTGGGGTTCCTTTTTTAGCTGGTTTTTATTCTAAGGATTTGATTTTAGAAATAGTAAGAATAAGAAATTTAAATATATTAGTTTTTTTTTTATATTATTTTTCTACAGGTTTAACAATATTTTATACAATTCGTTTATTAATATATTTAATAATTAATGATTATAATTTATTTTCTATTTATAATTTATATGATGAAGATTATATTATATTAAAAAGTATGTTTATATTATTATTTATAAGTTTAGTTACTGGGAGATTTTTAATATGAATAATTTTTAATTATCCTTATATAATTTATTTATCATTTAATATAAAAATAATAGTTATTTATGTAAGATTAATTGGTTTATTTATAGGATATTTAATTAGTAATATGAGAATTTATTCATTGAATAAGTTTTTAATAACTTATAATTTTAGAAATTTTTTATCTCTTATATGATTTATACCAAGTTTATCAACTTATGGTTTAAATTATTATTTTTTAAATTATGGTCAATATTTATTAAAAAATATTGATATAGGTTGGATAGAATTATATAGAGGTCAGGGTATATTTAATATTATTAAAAATTATTCAATTTTTTATTATTTATATCAAATAAATAATTATAAAATTTATTTATTTAGATTTATTTTATGAATAATAATTTTTTATTTTATGATATTAATTTAAGATTTAAATAGCTTATAATAGAGCATAATATTGAAGATATTAAGGAGATTATATAAAATCTTTAAGTATTTATAAAAAAAAATTTTTTATTTTTACAATGAAAATGTAATGTTTTATTTAAACTATATAAATATATATATATATATAAGAAATATTAATGAGTTTAATCACTATAAATTAAGTTAGCAGCTTAATTGTAATATATTTCAAATTTAATTGGAATATATTATTCAATAATATCATTAACAGTGATATACCTCTATTTGGTTTCAATTAATATAAATAAGGAGTTAAATAACTCATTCTTTTAAGTCGAAATTAAATGCAATTTATTGCTTCTTATTTAAGATAAATTAATAAATTAATATTTTTTGAGTGCAAATCAAATGTTTTATATAAACTATAATCCTTAATTAGTTCAGTTAAGTATATTTTGGTTTCATTCATGATATAATCCTAATAATAAAATAATTAAAAAAAAAAATCCAATTTTTATTAATATAATAAAATTAACTAAATTAAATGATATAATAATTGGGAAGAGAAGAGCAATTTCAATATCAAAAATTAAAAAAATTACTGTGATTAAAAAAAAGTGTAATGAAAATGGAATTCGTGCTGAAGATTTAGGATCAAATCCACATTCAAAGGGGGAACATTTTTCTCGGTCTATAAATGATTTTTTTGATAGAATTATGGATAATAATATTATAATATTAGAAATGGTAATAATTAAAATTGATATGATTAATAATAAGATAATTATTTATATTAAAAATAAATTAAACTTTTTGATTGGAAATCAAATATACTAAATATATTATATAAATAAATTAATTTCCTCATCAGTAAATAGAAATATAAAGGAATAATCATACTACATCAACAAAATGTCAATATCATGCTGCTGCTTCAAATCCAAAATGATGTTTATTAGAAAATTGATTATTTAAGTGACGAAAAAAACATGTTATTAAAAAAATTGTTCCAATAATTACATGTAATCCATGAAATCCTGTTGCTATAAAAAAGGTTGATCCGTAAATTCTATCTGCAATAGTAAAAGGTGCTTCAAAATATTCATATGCTTGAAGGATTGTAAAATAAATACCTAATATAATAGTAATAAATAATCTTTGTGTAGTTTGGGGATAATTATTTTCTATTAATGCATAATGAGCTCAAGTTACAGTTACACCTGATCTAATTAAAATAATAGTGTTTAATAAAGGAATTTGAAATGGATTAAATGGAGTAATACTTAATGGAGGTCATATAGCTCCAATTTCAATATTAGGGGATAAACTTCTATGAAAAAAAGCTCAAAAAAAAGATAAAAAAAAAAATACTTCTGAAATAATAAAAAGAATTATTCCTCATCGTAATCCTTTTGAAACTAAAATAGTATGTTTACCTTGTAGAGTTCTTTCTCGACAAATATCTCGTCATCATTGATATATGGTTATAATAATAATTATATAACCTAAAATTATTAAGTTTATATTAAAATTATGGAATCATTTAATTATTCCAGTAACTAAAGTTATTACTCCAATAGCTCCTGTTAAAGGTCATGGTCTATAATCTACTAAATGATATGGGTGATTATGTTTTATTATCATTAATTTACTTCTCTAGAATAAAGAGTTCTAAGAATAGAAATTACATAAGATTGAATAATAGCAACAGCAGATTCTAAAATTAGAAGTAAAATTTGTATAAAAATTAAAATAAATAATAAAAAAAATGATAAATTAGAGTTTGTTCTTCTTAATAAAGTTAATAATAAATGTCCTGCAATTATATTAGCTGTTAAACGTACTGCTAAAGTTCCTGGTCGGATAATATTACTAATAGTTTCAATTAATACTATAAATGGTATTAAAATATTTGGAGTTCCTTGAGGAATTATATGAATAAATATATGTTGATAATTATTAATTCATCCATATATTATAAATCTAATTCATAGAGATAATGAAATTGATAAAGAAATAGTTAAATGACTTGTACTAGTAAAAATGTATGGGAATAATCCTAAAAAATTATTAAATAAAATAAAAGAAAATAATGAAATAAAAATAAAAGTTGATCCATTAAATCTATTAATTCCTAATAATATTTTAAATTCATTATGAAGTTTATTAGTAATAAAATTTCAAAAAATATAATGACGATTAGGAATTAATCAAAAAGAATATGGAATAAATATTAATCCAATAAAAGTTCTAATTCAATTTAATGGTAAATTGAATAAATTTGTTGTAGGATCAAAAATTGAAAATAAATTACTTATCATTTTCAGTTTATATTTTTAAAATTTTTTTTATTAAAATAAAATAATTTTTTAAAATTATTAATATTAAAAATATAATAATTTATAATATTAAATAAGATAAAAATTATAATAAAAAAAAAAAAAGACAATAATCAGTTAATAGGTATTATTTGAGGAATAAAAGAATATTACTAATGTAATAATATAAATTTGACATATTTATGTTATATATTTAACTAATTCTTTCATTAGAAGTAATTGCTAATTTACTATTAAATGGTTTAAGAGACCAGTACTTGCTTTCAGTCATCTAATGATGAATAATTATTAATTCAATTAATAAAATTTTTAATAGGAATTCTTTCAATTACAATAGGTATAAAACTATGATTAGCTCCACAAATTTCTGAACATTGACCAAAAAAAATTCCTGGTCGATTAATAAAGAATCTAGTTTGATTTAATCGACCAGGATTAGCATCTACTTTTACCCCTAATGATGGAATAGTTCATGAATGAATTACATCAGTGGCAGTTACTATAATTCGAATTTGATTATTTATAGGTAAAATAATTCGATTATCAACATCTAATAAACGAAAATTTTTGGGAGTATTTTTATTATATTGAATTATATATGAATCAAATTCGATATTATTAAAATCTGAATATTCATAACTTCAATATCATTGATGTCCAATAGATTTTAAAGTAATTAAGGGATTATTAAGTTCATCTAATAAATATAATAAACGTAAAGAAGGTAAAGCAATAAAAATTAATGTAATTGCTGGGATAATAGTTCAAATTAATTCAATTATTTGTCCTTCTAATAAGAATCGATTAATAAATTTATTAAAAAATAAAATAAATATTAAATATCCTACTAAAATAGTAATTATTAATAAAATAATTAAAGTATGATCATGAAAAAAAATAATTTGTTCTATTAAAGGTGAAGCACCATTTTGAAGATTAAAATTAGATCAAGTTGGCATTTCTAAAAAAAGGATAATCCTTTATAAATGGGGTTTAAATCCATTACATATCATCTGCCATATTAGAAGTTTCTTAAAATAGGTAATTCATTATAAGAGTGTTCTGCGGGAGGTAAATTTTGTAATCATTCAATTGAAGAAGATATATTTATAGAAAATAAAATTAAACGTTGATTAATTATTGATTCTCAAATAATTATTATTATTATTATTATTGATAATAAAGAAATATATGAGCCAAATGAAGAAATAATATTTCATGAAGTAAAATTATCTGGGTAATCTGAATATCGTCGAGGTATACCTGATAAACCTAAAAAATGTTGAGGAAAAAAAGTTAAATTTACTCCAATAAATATTGATAAGAATTGAATTTTTAATAAATAGGGATTTAACGATAATCCTGTAAATAATGGATATCAATGAATAAATCCTCCTATAATTGCAAATACTGCCCCTATAGATAAAACATAATGAAAATGAGCTACAACATAATAAGTATCATGTAATGTTACATCAATAGAAGAATTAGCTAAAATTACTCCTGTTAATCCCCCTACTGTAAATAAAAAAACAAATCCTAATCTTCATAAAATAGATGGACTATAATTAATTTGAGATCCGTGTAATGTTGCTAATCAACTAAAAATTTTAATTCCTGTTGGTACAGCAATAATTATAGTTGCAGAGGTAAAATAAGCTCGAGTATCAATATCTATTCCTACTGTAAATATGTGATGAGCTCAAACAATAAATCCTAATAAACCAATTGCTATTATAGCATAGATTATTCCTAAACATCCAAAAGTTTCTTTTTTTCCACTTTCTTGTGAGATAATATGAGAGATTATTCCAAATCCAGGTAAAATTAAAATATAAACTTCTGGATGACCAAAAAATCAAAATAAGTGTTGATATAAAATAGGATCTCCACCTCCTGCTGGGTCAAAAAATGAAGTATTAAGATTTCGATCTGTTAATAATATAGTAATAGCACCTGCTAAAACAGGTAGAGATAATAATAAAAGTAAAGCAGTAATTCCTACTGCTCATACAAAAAGAGGTATTTGATCAAATGATATATGATTAATTCGTATATTAATAATAGTTGTAATAAAATTAATGGCTCCTAAAATAGATGAAATTCCTGCTAAATGTAAGGAAAAAATAGCTAAATCAACAGATCTTCCTCTGTGAGCAATGTTAGATGATAAAGGGGGGTAGACTGTTCATCCAGTTCCTGCTCCATTTTCTACAATTCTTCTGGAAATTAGTAAAGTTAATGAGGGGGGTAATAATCAAAATCTTATATTATTTATTCGAGGAAAAGCTATATCTGGGGCTCCTAATATTAAAGGAATTAATCAATTTCCAAATCCTCCAATTATAATTGGTATAACTATAAAAAAAATTATAATAAAAGCATGAGCTGTTACAATAGTATTATAAATTTGATCATCTCCAATTAAAGATCCAGGATTACCTAATTCAGTACGAATTAATAATCTTAAAGAAGTTCCTACTATACCTGCTCAAATACCAAAAATAAAATATAATGTTCCAATATCTTTATGATTTGTTGAATAAAGTCATTTTCGCTAAATAAAATGGCTGAGTATAAGCGATAAATTGTAAATTTATTAACGGGAAAAATCTCTTTTATTATTAAGCCTTATAGTCAATAATGATATAAAATTGCAAATTTTAAGGGGTAAATTATATAATACTAAGGCTTAAAGAAATTTCTTTTTTTATAATTTTGAAGATTATTAGTTTATATAACTTAAAACCTTTATATAAATATAAAGGTTCTAATAATTATACTTAATAAAGAAATTATTCTGAGAATATTTATAATTAATAGTAAATAATTTTTTATAAAATTTTTAAATCATTTTATTTTAAAATAATTAAATATAATAGTTGAATATATAATTCGAATATAAAAAAATAATATAATTAATCTTATTATAATAAAAATAAATCTAATGATAAATAATTTATTTATAATAAGAAAATTAATAATAATTCATTTAGGAAAAAATCCTAAAAAAGGAGGTAAACCTCCTAAAGATAAAAAATTAATTAATAAAGATATTTTTAGAGAAATTTTTATATTTACAATAAATAATTGATTAATATAATAAATATTTAATGTATTAAAGAAAAAACATATAATTCTAATTAAAAATGAATATAATATTAAATAAAAAATTCATAAATTTTCTGTTATTATTAATGCTGCTAATATTCATCCTAAATTATTAATAGAAGAAAATGATATTAATTTTCGTAATGATGTTTGATTGATTCCCCCTATTGTTCCTACAATAACATTAAAAATTATAATAAATATTAAAAAATTATTATTTATATAATATGATAATAAAATTATTGGAGAAATTTTTTGTCAAGTTATTAAAATAAAACAATTAAGTCAGGATAAACCTTCAATAATATTAGGAAATCAAAAATGAAAGGGGGTTGATCCTATTTTTATTAATATGGAGGAATTAATTAAAATAGAAAATAAATTATTAATTTCAAAATTTTTTAATAAAATTATTTTTAATAAAATTGAAAATAAAAAATTAATAGATGCAATTGATTGAGTTAAAAAATATTTTAAAGCAGCTTCTGATGATAAAAGATTTTTAGAATTGGAAATTAGGGGGATAAATCTTAATAAATTGATTTCTAATCCAATTCAACATCCTAATCAAGAATTAGCTGAAATAGAAATTAAGGTACTAAAAAAAAGAATAAAATAAAAAAATATTTTATTTGAATTTAAATTAAAAAAGATCTAAAATAGGGGGATTATTTTTGTATTTTAAATTCAATATATATATATATATATTTTAGTGTAAGATGCACAATAATTTTTGATATTATTAGATATAGTTTAATTCTATAAAATATAATAAAGGTAGAAATCTACTTAATTTATTCTATCAGAATAATCCTTTAATCAGGCACTTTATTTTTAAAAAAAAGGGAATTCCTTTATATTTGGGGTATGAACCCAAAAGCTTAAATTAGCTTATTTTTAATTTTTTTTTTATTTTATATATAAAAAAGATTAAAAATGGTTTAATAATATGTTTAAATTGAAAATTTATTTATTAATAATTATATATATATTAAATATTTAATATATTAATATATATATATAATTATATTAAATATACTTATATAATTATTAATTATATTAATATAATATAATCTATTTGAATTATAAAAATTTAAATAGCAATTTAGGTATTTAATTTAATATTATGAAAAAAAAAAAAGAAATCATTTAATATT